GTTCAGATAGAATTGAACTTTTGATTGATCCAGACACTTGGGATCCCATGGATGAAGACATGGTCTCTCTGGATCCCATTGAATTTCATTCGGAGGAGGAGCCTTATAAAGATCGTATCGATTCTTATCAAAGAAAAACGGGATTAACTGAGGCTGTTCAAACAGGCATAGGCCAACTCAATGGTATTCCCACCGCAATTGGGGTTATGGATTTTCAGTTTATGGGGGGTAGTATGGGATCCGTAGTTGGGGAGAAAATTACCCGTTTGATCGAGTATGCTACCAATAATTTTTTACCTCTTATTATAGTGTGTGCTTCCGGGGGGGCACGCATGCAAGAAGGAAGTTTGAGCTTGATGCAAATGGCTAAAATATCTTCTGCTTTATATGATTATCAATCAAATAAAAAGTTATTCTATGTATCAATCCTTACATCACCTACTACTGGTGGGGTGACGGCTAGTTTTGGTATGTTGGGGGATATCATTATTGCCGAACCCAATGCCTACATTGCATTTGCGGGTAAAAGAGTAATTGAACAAACATTGAATAAAACAGTACCTGAAGGTTCCCAAGCGGCCGAATATTTATTCCAGAAGGGCTTATTCGATCTAATCGTACCACGTAATCCTTTAAAAGGCGTTCTGAATGAGTTATTTCAGCTCCACGCTTTCTTTCCTTTGAATCAAAATTCAATCAAGTAGAGCCTTAAGTTCAATTATTTTATTTATAGCAAACACGTAGTTAGTTTATCAGAATCAAAGTCAAAATAATCAGAATAGGTTTTTGGGGTGGTATAAGATCTAATTGTAGAAAGAATCAAAAGTTAAAGTTGCGGATAATTCTTTTTTTGTTTACCTATATTCTTGATTAGTAATCAGGGAGCTTCTATTAACAAGATAAAAGAGTGCATTTTTACGTTCGTGAAATTCATTTTATTTGACGAATTTCATCTTCCCTATATACGTATGTATATAGAATTCAAATATAGAAAAAAAGAAGATAGCGTTTTCTATCTTTCTATATCTAACGAGAATCCCCATTTTGACTAAGAATCCCTGTTGAATCGGATTCTAACGAATCTTTCAGTAATTTGTAAGAAACTCTTTCTTTATTAAATTAAAAGACAACAAAAGAAGAAGAATAATAAAGTCGATTATCATACATATATTTCATGTAGAAAGATGAATAAGTCCATTATTTAGTTCTACATTCCTTGCACTTATTCTATATACTCACTTAGATATATACTTAGGTCTATACTAATTAGAATTATTATTTAATTAATAATATTAAGAATTATAATTATTATAAGATATCTTTATAACAATAACAGGTACAACTAATAAATCGAGGTACCCCATTTTATGACAACTTTCAACTTTCCCTCTATTTTTGTGCCTTTAGTAGGCCTAGTATTTCCGGCAATTGCAATGGCTTCTTTATCTCTTCATGTTCAAAAAAATAAGATTGTTTAAATCCGATAGGACTCATTTTTTTTTCAAAACTTAGACTTGTATCATAACACAGATATCTATTTAGTGGAATATGGTCTAATATGGGTTCCGCCGAATATAAATAAAAGAGCTCTTCTGCATGCAGAAACTTATATATGGATAAACGGATTCTAGCTATTTTCAAATAGATCAGGATCGGTGGATGGCTGAAATGTAAAGTCAATGTATCTATATGTATGTCGATATCTATAAGGGAATCATATGAGGGGGATGTTATTATTTTAGATCTAACCAATTTGATGAATTAAATTATTCCTAAAGGTTCACATCAAAATAGTGCTAGTTGATGAGAGTTATTTCGGAAACAAAAAGAGTAAAGTCAAATTGATTTGGCTTATTCTCTCAATTCTAATAAAATGCAAACGGATTAAGTATGAGTTGGCGATCAGAACGTATATGGATAGAATTTATAACAGGGTCTCGAAAAACAAGTAATTTCTGCTGGGCGTTTATCCTTTTTTTAGGTTCATTAGGATTCTTATTGGTTGGAACTTCCAGTTATCTTGGTAGAAATTTGATATCTTTATTTCCGGCTCAGGAAATCCTTTTTTTTCCACAAGGGATCGTGATGTCTTTCTATGGGATCGCGGGTCTCTTTATTAGCTCCTATTTGTGGTGCACAATTTTGTGGAATGTAGGTAGTGGTTATGATCGATTCGATAGAAAAGAAGGAATAGTATGTATTTTTCGTTGGGGATTTCCTGGAAAAAATCGTCGCATCTTCCTCCGATTCCTTATAAAAGATATTCAGTCTGTCAGAATAGAAGTCAAAGAGGGTATTTATGCTCGTCGTGTCCTTTATATGGAAATCAGAGGCCAAGGGGCTATTCCCTTGACTCGTACTGATGAGAATTTAACTCCCCGGGAAATTGAGCAAAAAGCTGCTGAATTGGCCTATTTCTTGCGTGTACCAATTGAAGTATTTTGAGCAATGAACTGAGAATGAATGCTTTCTCGGCAGGAGGGAAAAAACAAAAGAACCC